CATAAACCTAAAAAGATTTAAGAAACCCATTCAGGAACAAGAAAATGACATCGCGATTTAGATCTCAATGAAAAAATACATCAATGATAAGTTAATTCGATAAGTTTGAAATTCTTTTTTTATATTCTAACATAAGAAAAGGAGTCAAAAAAATCTTTATTGAAAAATCGAAGAAAAAGCCCTTTCGTTAACAGTTAGAAAGAGCCTACTATGACTATGCTATGTATGATATGACAAAACGAAAGAGGGCTGGAATCTACACATTGATTTTTTCGAAAATTTTTTTGAACCGTATGCAGAAAAAAGTGCATGTACGGTTTCTAAGGGATACAACTTTACCCTAATCAACCGACTTTATCGAGAGAGATTACTTTTTTTAGGCCAAGCAGTTGATAGCGAGATCTCAAATCAGCTTATTGGTCTTATGGTATATCTCAGTATTGAGGATGATACCAAAGATCTTTATTTGTTTATAAACTCTCCTGGTGGATGGGTAATACCTGGAGTAGCTATTTTTGATACTATGCAATTTGTGCGACCAGATGTACATACAATATGCATGGGATTAGCTGCTTCAATGGGATCTTTTATCCTGGTTGGAGGGGAAATTACCAAACGTCTAGCATTCCCTCACGCTTGGCGCCAATGCGGTTTTTTTAAGAGAAACAAAAGACTATGCCTTCGCCATATGAAATAGGAATATTTAAGTAAAAATAGCATGGCATTTAGAATTCGATATGAGAAAATTTTGATTATTTTTCAAAACAAAAAATTATATTATATATCGAGAGAGTAGTATGAAATAAAGGGTATTTCTGATTTTATCTTATCCATCGGGAATACTGTTCAGCGTCACAAACTTTTTCATACCCTAGATCTCTTAATAATATTTATTGTATAAATAAAAAATATTTTTTTTATTTGATCGGATCAAAAAGAAACTTTGGGATTGCTGAATAACAGACAAATAAATACCAAAAAATCAATAAGAAATATATAAAGCAACGGAACCACCATAGTATTTTTTAACTCCTCCAAAAAGAAGGGTGGTAATTTGATCATTTACCAATATGAGTCTTATAGATCCTATTTGTCTCTTTCTGTGATGGAAGGTAAAGATCAATTTTATTGTACAGCCGTATGCAATACATAAAAAATGCCCGTACGGTTATTCTATTTTTTTTATCTTTATTTATTTTCTCTTCACTCCATCATCTAGATAGAAGAAACTTTATTATGTTATATCATCAGGGTAATGATTCATCAACCCGCTAGTGCTTTTTATGAAGCACAAACGGGAGAAGCTATCTTGGAAGCGGAGGAGCTGCTAAAACTGCGTGAAACCATCACAAGGGTTTATGTACAAAGAACGGGAAAACCCCTATGGGTTGTATCCGAAGACATGGAAAGAGATGTTTTTATGTCAGCAACAGAAGCACAAGCTTATGGAATTGTTGATCTTGTAGCAGTTGAATGAAAATAGAAAATAGGATAGATTTAGCGCAAATTGGTGATTTATTCTTTTATCTTCTTACCGAGTTAAATATTTTATTATATTAATAATTTATAATCATCCGGTTAGGATCGATCTAAACCAGCTCATTATGTATATCATTCAACATGCCAACGATTAAACAACTTATTAGAAATACAAGACAGCCAATCAGAAATGTTACGAAATCCCCCGCTCTTCGGGGATGCCCTCAGCGTCGAGGAACATGTACTCGGGTGTATGTGCGACTCGTTCAGATCATAGGCTGGAGCACAAGAAAACAAATTTCCAGTATCAATGATCAGTACCGATTAATAGGATAAAATGGAAGAACTCTATTCCATTCACTTTCTAAAAATAATAAAATCTATCCTTCTATTGTGTATGAAATTTATGGTTTCCATTGGTGTAAATCCAATTAATTTAATTTAAGATGAAAAAAAAAAATGCCCCATTGGTATTAAATGGTTATCCATTAAGCGGGGACAATCTTATTTAAAAAAAAGAAAGATTAGACTTCTATTCTTGCAAGAACGGACTAAGAGGGTCAGCTACCCAGCTAACTTTCATAATTAAATACCGTTACTGTATAGGTGGATCTACTTGTGAAAGACCGATTACTGGCTAATTTATGGGTCGAGCCAAAGAATATGAACTGTACAAGTTACTCATAAGGTTACGTTAATTAAATATTAAATAAATTAGATAGGCTCCGGTGTATAGAGAAGACCTCACCGTTTACGAATTAACCATAGAAACGATGAAACCCACTATTTATTTATCCATTTACTAGTTTTTTATTTACTATGTTTTTGATACCTAGTCGAATACAATTTATTTTTCGAGATAAAAAATTGTGGTCGGGAAGGTTATAGTAGCTAAAGCCGTTGGAATTTTTATTTTATACATTGGAAAAATCCGTTTTGTTATTAATAGACTGAGAAAGGGGAATAGAAAAACTTAAAGAAAGTAAATCCATTAGTTATTCTATTCGTCAAAGTTTCATTT